TTTTGGCGCAGCTTTGTGATAATGAAACCACCCAGCAAAAAGCATTAATGCTGCAAAGACTAATGCACCAATTGCGGTACAATAAAGTTGTAATTCACTAGTTATGCCGGATGCTCGCCAAATCTGAAAAAATCCGGAGGTTATTTGTATTCCTCGAAAACCTCCGCCTACATCACCGTTCAATATTTCTTGACCTACGATTGGCCAAACTACTTGGGCACTAGGTCCAATGTGAGTAGGATCGCTTAGCCATGCCTCATAATTGGAAAAACGAGCACCGTGGAAATACATACCACTCAGCCAAAGAAAGATGATGGAGAGTTGACCAAAATGAGCACTAAAAATTTTGCGCGAGATCTCCTCCAAATCACTGGTATGGCTATCGAAATCGTGAGCATCAGCATGTAGGTTCCAGATCCAAGTAGTAGTTTCTGGGCCTTTAGCTATTGTTCTTGAAAAATGGCCGGGTCTGGCCCATTCCTCAAACGACGTTTTTACGGGATCCCTATCTACCAAAATTTTTACTTCTGGTTCCGGCGAACGAATAATCATTGAGTCCTCCTCTTTCCGGACAAGACATACAAAGAGACCTGCCAACATTTTAATAATTGGTGAACCTCTGAGAGATATTTAGAATGCATTTTTTTTACTTGTATCTCCCATCTTTCTATTTTTTTTTTTTTAGTTATTTACTAGAGCAATTATGATCTGGAAGTTGATCCAGGGCAAGTGTTCGAATATATTATGACATAGAAGTGTGGCGCCCAGCGGACCCTTTTGAATTAAGATCAAAACTATTTTATTGTCCAACTTAGACGATTCGTATCTCAATTCTAAAGTATTATATGTGGATCCTTAATGTTTTACTCTATATTATAATTATAATACTCTTATTCTAACTATTTAAAATCACACTAACAGTCGTTAGTCATTACTAAGAAATATCCAATTATTCAAAGGTTTTGTTTTTCTACCATATACATATTTTGGAATAATTATTATTCCATTTATAAATTCGAAAAATGCTAAAAACGACTAATATACTAATAAAAATTATAGTAAGGATAATGCCTAAGCCGAAATTTCTTATTTTGGATTACTTATTTTTCGAGAGCCTGTTATAAGTTCTATTAATATACGTTCTGATCGCCAATTCATAGTAGATTTGATTCCATTTAATTTGAATACCCTAAAGTAATTGCAATTGCATTGTCCTTACTTTGTTATGTTTCCGACCTAACTCTCATCAACTAGTATCCAATATTTCCATTTTTTTTTTTAGGAATTTTATTAGAAAATTAGAATTTATATTTCTATGTCTTAATATATTTATTTCATCGTTAAATTTTAAATGTAATTAATAATTCGAATCGATGAATAATATGATAGAAATAAAAAAAATCGAATCGATGAATAATATGATAGAAATAAAAAAAACAAAAGAAATGAAATAGTAAATAAAGAATTTTATATTTGAAATAGTAAAGTAATTTAATAGCTCCTAATAATAGAAGACAAAAATAAATAGATTATGTACTGTATTTGTGTAGACCTTATCCTTATGAAATATCAGACAAACTAGAAAGATCTGATAAGGGATATAATGAAATTTTTTTATTAGTTCTTCCCAGAAGAAAACTTCCATTTTATTAATGGACCAATAACAAAAACTTTTTTTATTCGAAACGTCCCGTGATCTTCAACCAATTATGCGCTTCAATATAATTCCCAGGAGTAAGCGTTATAGCTTGTTTCCAATACTCAGCGGCTTGATCAAACCAAGCCTCCGCAATTTCAGAATCTCCCTGTCGTATGGCCTGTTCTCCCCGGTCGGAATAGGCGGGTAAATTCCTTCCCTTAGAACCGTACTTGAGACTTTCCTACCTCATACGGCTCCGCAGTCGATTCTTTTGGTGTCCTTTTTTTTTACCTATAAGAAGGAATAAGATTTCTCATAGATCTATCCCACTGTTCGGGGTAACCAAAACAAAAGAAGTTAATCGGATGAGTTTCAAACTGTCAGTTTTTTTTAATTAAAAAAATGGGATTTGATTAATAATTAATAATCCGTTTTTTTTGCGTTTTATCTTTTCTCCCACCTCCAGAAAAATAAAGTATAGGGATTTACCCCTATCGTTAGTATTTTCGGCAAGGTAACTATCTCTATTTCATATTACAATTTATATAGAATCTTTGAGAAAGACTTTCCTTTATAAAAAAAAAGTAAGAAAGAAAAGACTTACTATCTTTGGGATCTGATCCTACACCGCCACTCCATACCTTAGTGGATCAACTCTATTACATAAGTTAATTCCTAACTTTTATCTATCTTATATAGGCATAAATAAGCAGTTTTTTATTAATGTATTGGCCCAAAACCTCGTTAATTGATCTTTACGGTGCTTCCTCTCTATCAATTAAAAATTTTTATCCATAGACGACATAGAAAAAAGTATCTAGGCATCTCTTAATTTCTTCATATTTCAAAATTTCTATGAAATCTCTTTCTTTCCTACAGCTCAAAAAATCGGCATTTTAGACGATGTATATGTAGTGAGCCTATTTTTTTTAGTATTTACTAAAAAGGAGGGTCTTACCCTTTCCTTCTGTTTCCTTCTATAGCGGAGATAGTCGCACGTAATGGCAGATCACTGCCATATTATTAAAAGCTTGGGGTAAGAATGGGTTTCGTTCTAATGCCCTGAAATAATATTCTAAAGCTTTCGTATGTTCCCCATTATTTGTGTGAATAAGGCCTATATTATAGAGTATATAACTTCGATCGTAGGGGTCGATTTCTAGTCGCATAGCTTCATAATAATTCTGTAAAGCTTCTGCATAATTTCCTTCGGATTGAGCTAACATCCGTTACGGTCGTCATTCGATTCAACGAATCTCCGTTCCAGAACCGTACGTGAAATTTGCATCTCATACGGCTCCTCCTTTAAATACGCATAATGAGAATAAACAAATACACGGAATAATACACAAGGTTGAAATAGTCTCATTATGAACTGAGTGGGGCTAGTGTTTTTACAAAAAATCTCTAGCCAACCTTCTTGCGCAAGAACTTGTACTAATATCAAACGCCTTGATACTAATATAAAAAAGATAGCTCCAACAATTACTTTGTCCTCAACGCCCCCTAATTTCCAGGAAATATTCACTTCAACAGTCTTTGATGGTTATACGGGTATCCAAAGGACCAATGAGATGGATGTTTGTTGTCCCAACCATTCTTGTTAGTCCCAATCTAGATAAGAGAAGGGAATCAGTAAGTCATTTTTTACAAAGCTTTCGTGTTGTCGATTGCTAGGTATAGTGCTTTTTCCCCTATGCCGCCTGTTGGGACTTTCTTACTAGGAAGTAGGATTGACCTGTAATACAGAACACACAAGTGTAACCTTCCGCTCAATACTAATACTCAAATTGATAATTGAAGCAGAGTATTTGAGGCTGCATCAATCGGGGATACACGACAGAAGGAATTGTTCTATTTCTAAACTTCACCTTCAACAAGCGTCGATTTTTTTTAATATAGAATAAGAATATTTGTTCTTTATATTTCATATTTCAAATCATGTGTCTTTCTCCTCAAACTAGAAGCAGAAAATAAAATAAAAATCAAATCACACCATCTCTGTAATAAGTAAATGCCTCTTTTTCTCCCGAAGTTGTCGGAATTAGGCGTAATAAGATATTGGCCACAATTGAAAAGGTCTTATCAATAAAATTTCCATTTATTCGCGATCTAGACATAGGTATCAATCCATTCTATAAGAATTCTCATTACCTCTTGTGGAAAAAGGATTCCCCAAACAAAGGATTTGTACAGTACGAAATAACATAAAAACATATTAAGTTCCAAACAAAAAAATGAAATAAAGATACAAAACTTATACTTAATTATATTTTTTTCTTTTTTACTTAAACTCATCAATCAATTAATTTGTTCCAATTCGGTGGTAGGTATATATGTGTATATAAATATATAACTGTATAGAAATATTATTAATATAACTATCTGATATTTTTATATCCGATTTGATTTAAGATTTTTAAAAAAGGGTAGGAACATCGTCTGAACAAATATGACTCAATATATCTATTTTGATAATTTCACAAGAAAAAACATTGTTTTAACTTGAATTCTTCGAGGAAAGCTTTTTCTAAAAACTTACTCTATTATTATTAGTTTATTAGTTATAGAATAGAATTCTTTGGTTGGTTATACCTATCAAAATATGAAAATATTAAAGCTTAATATTTTTTATTTTTTAAAAGGTTCGCTATTTTTTCGGTTTTTGAGTCATAATAATTGTGTAGGAGAGATGGCCGAGTGGTTCAAGGCGTAGCATTGGAACTGCTATGTAGGCTTTTGTTTACCGAGGGTTCGAATCCCTCTCTTTCCGTACTTTGACCTAATTCACCAACATTCTTAACTGTAAAATATCAAACAACAAGAAATGAAATACCATTATTATAACAGTTAGATTCGAGATGGGAAAGAATATATGAGTGGGATAAAATGGGTATCAAACCCAGCACTTTAATCCTTAAGTCAATTTACTTTGATGAAAGAAAGAGACCAAATTGTCCGAACTTTTATACTTTGTATTTTAGTTAGGACTAAGTCTGACGAGAATAATATTCTACAACTAGCAATTCATTTATTTTCAAACCGACCCACTTATTATCTATTATTTGATTGACTAACCCTTTATATGGAAATGGGTCACGAGTCAAGTGTTTGGGCAATTCTTCAGGGGGGGATGAATCAAGATAATTTTGAATAAGAGCTCTAGATTTTTGTTCATCCTTTGCCGTAATAGTATCTTGGGGTTTGCAACGATAACTCGGTATATCTACTATATGGCCATTAACTAAAATATGTCTATGATTAACTAATTGGCGGGCTCCAGGAATAGTTGGAGCCATCCCCAATCGAAAAAGGGTGTTATCCAAACGCATTTCAAGTAATTGTAGTAAAATTTGACCTGTTGAACCTTTGGCTTTTCTGGCGATACGAACGTATTTAAGTAATTGTCGTTCTGTAATACCGTAATGAAAACGCAATTTTTGTTTTTCTTCTAGACGAATACGATATTGAGATCTCTTCCCGGAGCGTGATTGGGCTTTAAGATCATTTCCGGTTCTAGGCTTTTTTTTTGTTAATCCAGGCAAAGCCCCTAAACGGCGTATTTTTTTGAAACGAGGTCCTCGGTAACGCGACATAAAGACTCCTTATTTATTATTTATATATTAATATTATTTAATTTAATATTTATTTATTTATTAATTTAATATATATTTTATATATTTTTTTATTTAAATTATTTATATATCATTTTACAAACAAACAAACCTAAATTAAAACTAAATGAGAAATGAAACGAAATCTCCTGAACTATTATATTACTATTACAATACAATGAATAATGAGATGTATTGTATTGTATATATGATATACAAACCCATTTATATATTCTATCTTTTTAATTTTGTATTAATTTATGTTAAGTATAAATAAAAAAAGAAAAGGAAACGAAAAAGTCTTTTTCAGGATTTTTTATAGCAAGACTCAACCCTTTGCTTTTCCTTTTATTCATAGTTGGTAATTTCTACGACATTATAGATTAGTAACCTTTTGACGAAGGGTGCCCTTTAATTATTAATAATTATTAATTAATTATTTTTTTTTTCTTTGATTAAAAGATTAAAAAAATAATAATAAAATACAACAAATAAAAAGAAAGAAAAGCCAGCTATCGGAATCGAACCGATGACCATCGCATTACAAATGCGATGCTCTAACCTCTGAGCTAAGCAGGCTCATAGAAAGTCTACATACATAAAAACTATATCTTAGTTTAAGCTTATTCATTTTTATTCTTTTATGATATAAATTATATATTATATAAAAAAATTTTAAATAAATAGGTCCAATCAAAAAAAAATAAATATTGAATTTCGTTTATTTCTATCTCTAGAGATTCTAGATTTTTCGTCTAGAGCAGATTCTATGTAAAATTGAAATGTTCATAAATTTTTAATTAATTTATTATATTATTATAATTATTATAAAAAAATAGAATATATAATGAGTTCTATTAATGGAAAAAAAAAAATGTCATAAATAGATATAATGAATAGCGATTTTTTTAGTTATGTTACCCCAAGAAAACCTAAAAAACAAAAAATGAAATCCAGATCATAATAAAATATTATTCTATTTTCATTCAAGAAACTAAGACGAAAACCAAAGAATCGACCCTTTGAGTATTACAAACTGCATAAGCGAAAGAGACATATATATACTCTCTATTCATCTATATTGAATTGTACCTACAGAAATGATAGAATCATTTCATATTAGACAAAATAAAATTTCTATTTTATAGGCTTCGCAATAGAAATAAAATAAGATAAAGAAAAAAAGAGAATTTTCAGTATATAAATCAGTATAAAAAAAAATAGAAAAAATTGAAAGGTAAGGAAGGGGAGGACATCAGATTGGGATCCTAATTTTGTAAAATACAACGGGGATATGGCGAAATCGGTAGACGCTACGGACTTAATTGGCTTGAGCCTTAGTATGGAAACCTACTAAGTGAAAACTTTCAAATTCAGAGAAACCCTGGAATAAAAAAAAGGGTAATCCTGAGCCAACTCCTTTTGTTTCCTTTTTTCAAAAGAAAAAAAGGATAGGTGCAGAGACTCAAAGGAAGCTGTTCTAACAAATTGGGTTGACTGTGCTGTGTTGTTATAAGACTTCTTCCGTCTAAATTCCCATAAAAAAGGGGGGGTAAAATCGACGGAGTGAAATGATTAATGACAACCCGAATCTGTTCTGTATTTTTTTTTTTTATATATAAATCCATACTTTATTCTATATTTAGAGTAGAGATCTAGAAGATTAAATGAAAAAATGCAAGAATTCTTGTGAATCCATTCAAAGTTGAAAGCAGAATCAATCAAGATTTATTCATTAAAATATTCACACTAACTCCATAGTCTGATAGATCTTGTGAAGAACTTATTAATCGGATGAGAATAAAGATAGAGTCCCGTACTACATGTCAATACTGACAACAATGAAATTTATAGTAAGAGGAAAATCCGTCGACTTTAAAAATCATGAGGGTTCAAGTCCCTCTATCCCCAATAAGCTTATTTCACTCCCTAACTATTTATCTTTTTTTGCATTAGGATTTTGAAGATAGTTATGTTCCCCCCCTTTTTCCAATATAAAGGGTTTTTTTATTATCAAAAGTCTTGGGATATAATATATATAATAGACGGACAAATAAATATCTTTGATTTGAGCAAGTATTACTCAGTTGAGTAATTCACAATCCAGATTATTACTCGTTTTATAAAACTTAAGTCAAATTATGTACAAAGTTCTTCTTTTTGAAGACCCAAGAAATTCCGGTACCTAATATAATTGTAATCTTTTTCATCCTTTTAATTGACACAGACCCAAGTTATCTTGTAAAA